TAATAAAGTGAATATGGATTCATTGGTAAGAGGTGAACCTTATGATAAAGAAGAGAAAGAAGAACCCATCTACAAAAGTATACGCTTTAGGTAAACATATATGTATGGCTGCTCACAAAGCCCGAAGGATTCGTGAGCGTTCTTACGAGAAAAAAACCTTATGATACTAGACCTCATGCCTTATCGAGCATGTTATCCCATTTTTAAATTGGTTTATTCTGCAGCAGCAAATGCTAGTCACAATATGGGGTTGAACGAAGCAAATTTAGTCATTAGTAAAGCCGAAGTAAACGAGGGTACTGCTGTGAAAAGATTAAAACCTCGAGTTCGAGCGCGGAGTTATCTGATAAAAAGACCGACTTGTCATATAACTATTGTTTTGGACGATAGATTCTTATATGAATATGAAGAATTTGGAAAATATATCGTGTGCTCAAAAAAATCTCGATTGATAACTAAAAAAAAGAACAAAAGTCTGACATGTCATGATACATATAGTAGTGGGGGATTATGGGACAAAAAATAAATCCACTTGGGTTCCGGCTTGGTACAACACAAAGTCATCATTCTCTTTGGTTTGCACAGCCAAAAAATTATTCGGAAGATCTACAAGAAGATCAAAAAATACGAGACTGTATTAAGAATTATGTACAAAAGAATATGAGAATATCCTCCGGTATTCGCGTTGAGGGAATTGCACGGATAGAGATTCAAAAAAGAATCGATCTAATTCAAATCATAATTTATATAGGATTCCAAAAATTATTAATAGAAAATAGACCGCGGAGAGTCGAAGAATTAAAGATGAATGTACAAAAAGAACTTAATTGTGCGAACCGAAAACTAAATATTGCTATTACACGAATTACAAATCCTTACGGACACCCTAATATTATTGCAGAATTTATAGCTGGACAATTAAAGAATAGAGTTGCCTTTCGCAAAGCAATGAAAAAAGCTATTCAATTAACTGAGCTGGCGAATACAAAAGGAATTCAAGTACAAATTGCGGGGCGTATCGATGGAAAAGAAATTGCACGCGTCGAATGGATCAGAGAAGGTAGGGTTCCTCTACAAACCATTGGAGCTAAAATTGATTATTGTTCCTATACAGTTCGAACTATATACGGGGTATTAGGAATCAAAATTTGGATATTTGTAGACGAAGAATAATAAGATTTTACGTATTTTTACATTATACCCAGTGACGGAAATAGAAATAGAACAAAAAGGAAAAACCCTTTCATTCTTTTTATGTTCAAACAAAACAAAACAAAAAATGAGCAATTCTGCAATTCTAGAGGGTTGAATAAAAATTTGATTGATCATTTTATATAATTGCTATGCTTAGTGTGTGACTCGTTAGTTTTTTTAGGGCTAGGATTAAAAAAAACAGACCACGGCTCAGAGTATGGACTAATAACTATAGCACTAATAACCAACTCATTGCTTCGCATTATCTGGATCCAAAGAACCAGTCAAGATAAAGATAGAATATATTGGACATATCATTGTAGCAACTGAAATCTTTTTTTGCATAACGATAAAAAACCAATCTGATTATGAGTTGTGAAGTTCTAAGTTGGAAAGCAAAATAGAAAAAAAGTATGCGGATAAGTGGAAGGATGAGAAAAAGAGAGAACAAAATATCAATGATATATGATTCCAATATGTAAGGTCGATGAGTCATCTCATAAAACGCAGTGTAATAAAGCATCAATAATGATTCATGCATAATTAGATGAATCCGCTTATAGAACAAAAAAATAAAGAGCCTCGAGCCAATAAAGACTGAGAAAATTGACTTAAGAAAAAATTTCATTAAGGGACTCCCTCCGTTGGGGAATTCAGACCTAACCATTAATAGAGAAGCAATGGGAACGATATAACCCCTGAATGCAGAAGATTCTATTGAAAATGAATCTGAATGATTCATTGGGTGGGATGGCGGAACAAACCAGGGACCTCCTCCTTTATTCTTTTATTTTAAGAGGTCATGGACTAACCCTATAACTGAAATAGATATTGAAAGAGTAAATATTCGCCCGCGAAAGTTTTCTTTTATTAGATTGATATATTTTTGTCGATCCCATATGCTAAAAGGCAAAACAAAATAAAGATTTTTTTAGAACGATAAGGTTATAAAAATAAAGACATTGACATTATCGAGAAATAGAATACATCTTTAATTAAATATCTAAACACGATATAAAAATTTTGAATAGTCGAATAGATTAATTAGATGAAATTTCAAAGAATCCTATGATTCAGCATATTATTCATTAAAATATATCTTGATAAAATCTTTTTTAGTCGTTTCATTCGCGAGGAGCTGGATGAGAAGAAACTCTCATGTCCAGTTCTGTAGTAGAGATGGAATTGAGAAAGAACCATCAACTATAACCCCAAAAGAACAAGATTCCGTAAACAACATAGAGGAAGAATGAAAGGAATATCTTATCGAGGTAATCATATTTGTTTTGGTAGATACGCTCTTCAAGCACTTGAACCCGCTTGGATTACATCTAGACAAATTGAAGCGGGGCGCCGAGCAATGACACGAAATGTACGCCGTGGCGGAAAAGTATGGGTACGTATATTTCCAGACAAACCAATTACAGTAAGACCCACGGAAACCCGTATGGGTTCAGGGAAAGGATCCCCGGAATATTGGGTAGTTGTTGTTAAACCGGGTAGAATACTTTATGAAATGGGTGGAATAGCCGAAAATATAGCTCGAAAGGCTATTTCAATCGCGGCGTCCAAAATGCCTATAAGAACTCAATTCATTATTTCTGGATAGAAATGTAGAACCAAAGGAAAGAAGTCTTGGGTATAAAAAAACAATTGCAGGGTTTTCTTTCTTTTTTTTTTTTTTTACTTCGTCCTTTGCTTTATTTTACATTAAAAAAACAGATAAAAAAAAATGATATGATTCAGCCTCAAACCCATTTGAATGTAGCAGACAATAGCGGGGCCCGAGAATTGATGTGTATTCGAATCATAGGAACTAGTAATCGCCGATATGCTCATATTGGTGACGTTATTGTTGCTGTGATCAAGGAAGCTGTACCAAATACGCCTCTAGAAAGATCAGAAGTGATCAGAGCTGTAATTGTACGTACTTGTAAAGAACTCAAACGCGATAACGGTATGATAATACGATATGATGACAATGCTGCAGTTGTCATTGATCAAGAAAGAAATCCAAAAGGAACCCGAGTTTTTGGTGCAATCGCCCGGGAATTGAGACAGTTAAATTTTACTAAAATAGTTTCATTAGCACCTGAGGTATTATAATATGAGACCACGATATAGTGATAGTATTTAAATAAAATAGATAAATTAGTAGATTATGTCTCACGCATATACTTTTAAGAATTTTCTTTAATAATTTTTATAAAAAAAAAAAAAAAAAAGAACATGCTGATTATATAAAAATTCGGAAGCAACAATAATTTCAGTTTATCATGGGTAAGGACACTGTTGCTAACATAATAACTTCTATACGAAATGCTGACATGGATAGAAAAGAAACGGTTCGAATAGCATCTACTAACATGACCGAAAACATTGTTAAAATACTTTTACGAGAAGGTTTTCTCGAAAACGTAAGGAAACTTATAGAAAATAACAAATATTTTTTAGTTTTAACCCTACGACATAGAAGGAATAGGAAAGGCCCATATAGAACTCTTTTAAATTTAAAACGAATTAGTCGACCCGGTCTACGAATCTATTCTAACTATCAACGAATTCCTAGAATTTTAGACGGTATGGGGATTGTAATTCTCTCTACTTCTCGGGGTATAATGACAGACCGAGCAGCTCGGCTAGAAGGAATCGGTGGAGAAATTTTGTGCTATATATGGTAATTTTTCTGCTATCCGAACTGTATCCGTAACTTCCTATTTGTGAAAAAAAAAAAACGAAAAAGCCAAGTTGTCTAATACCACTCCTTCCTACATTTGTTGATACTTCAAGGGGGGTTTGCCTCGAATAAAAGAATAAAAATGGATTCATGAAGGTTTAAATTACTGAATCACTTCACAATGGTATGCTCGGGATTCATTTAGATAATGAAGTAAGATTCTAAGTTATGTTTCAGGAAGGATCCGACACTGTTTTATACATATACTACCAGGAGATAGAATCAAAATTGAAGTAAGTCATTATGATTCAAACGGGGGGGCGCAGAATTTCTAGACTCCACAACAAAGATTCGAATGATTAGGCGGTTTTTAAACATTCCTTTCATGAGGATCCAATTCACGATTCACAAATTTCAAGAAACTTATTTTCTTCCAATCTTCCAATAAGTAAAGTAGATTCGAAATTCAGTTTCAGTTTCAGTTAAGGAATAACAATTATGAAAATAAGAGCCTCCGTTCGTAAAATTTGTGAAAAATGCCGACTGATCCGTAGAAGGGGACGCATTCGAGTAATTTGTTCCAACCCGAGACATAAACAAAGACAAGGATAATCTTTCGAAAAGGGACTCTCTAAAGGAACCGATGAACAAATCAAAATAAAAGATCTGTTTTGACATGAAATGGATATCTCCATATATCTCTGACTTAGATTTCTGAAATGAGAAAATATGGCAAAATCGCTACCAAGAAGCGCTTCACGTAGGACTGGACGTATGGGTTCACGTAAAAGTGCACGGCGAATACAAAATTATTCATGTTCAAGCAAGTTTCAACAACACCATTGTGACAGTTACAGATGTACGGGGTCGGGTTATTTCTTGGTCTTCCGCCGGTACTTGCCGATTCGGGCGTACAAAAAGAGGGACACCCTTTGCTGCTCAAACCGCAGGAGGAAATACTATTTGAGCAGTAACGAATCAAGGTATACAACGAGCAGAAGTCAGTATATCAGTATAAAAGGTCCGAGTCCGGGTCTCGGAAGAGATGCAGCATTACGAGTTATTCGTCGAAGTGGTATACTTTTGAGTTTCGTAAGAGATGTAACCCCTATGCCACATAATGTCTGCA